AAAATGATTTCTTTCACTTCTGAATCCAAAATAATTCGATTAGGGGTCAATACACAAAGATTTAAGGTCATTTCTTCAATTTGCTCTCCCCTTCTAAGTTCATAGCTTTCGCGGTAGCTTCGTCGATGTTACCTACCAAATAAAAGGCCTGCTCGGGAAGACTGTCTAATTCCCCAGAAAGGATCAATCGAAACCCCCTAATTGTTTCGGTGAGACCAACATATTTCCCTGGAGAACCAGTAAAGACTTCCGCCACGAAGAAGGGTTGTGATAAGAAGCGTTCAATTTTTCGTGCTCTTGCTACAGTTAAACGATCTTCTTCGGATAATTCGTCCAACCCCAGGATAGCTATAATGTCCTGAAGTTCTTTGTAACGTTGTAAAGTTTCCTTAACTCTTTGAGCAGTTTCATAATGTTCCTCGCCAACGATCCGAGGTTGTAACATAGTTGACGTTGAATCTAAAGGATCGACTGCTGGATAAATACCTTTGGCAGCTAATCCTCTTGATAGTACGGTAGTAGCATCTAAATGTGCAAATGTCGTGGCAGGAGCAGGGTCGGTCAAATCATCTGCAGGTACATAAACTGCTTGGATCGAAGTTATAGACCCTTCTTTGGTGGAAGTAATTCTTTCTTGTAAAGAACCCATTTCGGTACTAAGGGTAGGTTGATAACCCACTGCAGAAGGCATTCTCCCTAATAAGGCAGATACTTCTGATCCCGCTTGAACGAAACGAAAGATATTGTCGATGAATAAAAGCACATCTTGTTCATTAATATCCCGGAAATATTCTGCCATGGTTAGTGCAGTCAAACCTACTCTCATACGAGCTCCTGGTGGTTCATTCATTTGACCATAGACTAGAGCTACTTTTGATTCTGCAATATTTTTTTCATTAATTACCCCAGATTCTTTCATTTCCATGTAGAGATCATTTCCTTCACGAGTACGTTCACCTACTCCACCAAATACGGATACGCCTCCATGAGCTTTGGCAATGTTGTTGATCAATTCCATGATAAGTACTGTTTTACCCACGCCGGCTCCCCCAAATAGTCCAATTTTTCCTCCACGGCGATACGGAGCTAAAAGATCCACCACTTTAATCCCTGTTTCAAAGATTGATAATTTCGTATCTAACTGTATAAAAGCAGGCGCAGATCTATGAATAGGCGATGTTGTACGAGTATCTACAGGACCTAAATTATCAACAGGCTCTCCAAGAACATTGAAAATTCGTCCGAGAGTAGCTCCGCCGACTGGAACACTTAGAGCAGCTCCTGTATCAATCACTTCCATTCCTCTCGTCAGACCATCTGTAGCACTCATAGCTACAGCTCTAACTCGATTATTTCCTAATAATTGTTGTACCTCACAAGTCACATTAATTTGCTGACCGGCAGTATCTCGACCTTTAACTACCAAAGCGTTATAAATTTTAGGCATCTTGCCCCGGGGGAAAACAACATCCAGTACGGGGCCAATAATTTGAGTGATACGGCCTAGGTTTTTTTCTTCAAGTGTGGAAACCGTAGAACCAGAAGGATTCGGATTGATTTTCATAATATAGTAAAGTAAAATATGTCGAAATTCTTTTGATTGAGAGACTATGGTACATAGTACCAAATTGCAAATAAATTTCTGGTACTGGTAGCAGCTTGATTAATTAATTCAATACGAACTAAATGGGAATTAGTACTCGATTTAGTTGGTACCACCCAACCGAATCAAATTCAATCGTTTACTCATTAAATTTAAATGAGTAAATTTTCAAGTTCAATCTATTCTTTTTTCAAAAGATCAAGTAGATGAATAAGAATTGTGAGTAAGTGAAGTGTGTTTCATTTCTCTATTATTATATTATACAAAATACCATCTATACTCGATTAGATGAAATCCATGAAATTCTAACTCATGATTCATTATTACGATCTCATTGACTGTTGTTCCTTATTTTCTTTTCTATATATCTAACTATATATCTATATATCTAACTATATATCTATATATAGTTTAGTTAGTGTCTATTTTTGTTTTATTCCCCTTCTCTTTCATGGATGAATTATCCCTATTTTCACATCTAGGATTTACATATACAACACATATCACTGTCAAGGGGGAATTTTTCTTAGTATTTTTTTTTTAGATTCAAAATGGAAAGTGCCCAAATTCAATTATAAACTTGAAAAACAAAGATTGGGTTGCGCCATATATATCAAAGAGTATACAATAATGATGTATTTGGTGAATCAAATGCATGGTCTAATAAGAAACTTAATTCATTGATAATATTAGTTGAATATTTTTTGAAAGATTTTTGTCAAAGTTTTCATTCACGCCTAATCTATATCGAGTAGACCTTGTTGTTGTAAGAATTCTTAATTCATGAGTTGTAGGGAGGGACTTATGTCACCACAAACAGAAACTAAAGCAAGTGTTGGATTTAAAGCTGGTGTTAAAGATTACAGATTGACTTATTATACTCCTGATTACGAAACC